ACGGGGTTACCCGATATTGTAATAATCGTTGATCAGCAAGAAGAATATACGGCTCTTAGAGAATGTATCACTTTGGGAATTCCAACGATTTGTTTAATCGATACAAATTGTGACCCCGATCTCCCAGATATTTCAATTCCAGCGAATGATGACGCTATAGCTTCAATCCGATTAATTCTTAACAAACTAGTATTTGCGATTTGTGAGGGTCGTTCTAGCTATATAAGAAACCTTTCCTTTGATTAATAATAAGAAAATTAGAACTCCATAGATTTCTGGATTCGCTTATTATTCCCTAATCTCAAAAAGAGATAAAAAAATGGGCGATTATGTGATTAGTTGGTATACAAAATAGAATCTAGAATTCGGTTGAATCAAAATAATTTATTTTATTAAAGTTCTATTTCTGTCAGAGGGCAATATGAATGTTCTATCATCTTCCATCACCACACTAAAAGTCTTATACGATATATCCGGTGTGGAAGTAGGCCAACATCTCTATTGGCAAATAGGGGGGTTACAAGTCCATGCCCAAGTACTTATTACTTCTTGGGTTGTAATTGCTATCTTATTAGGTTCTGCCACTCTAGCTGTTCGGAATCCACAAACCATTCCGACTGATGGTCAGAATTTCTTCGAATATGTTCTTGAATTCATTCGCGACGTGAGCAAAACTCAGATTGGAGAAGAATACGTTACTTGGGTTCCCTTTATTGGAACGCTCTTTCTATTTATATTTGTTTCTAATTGGTCAGGGGCTCTTTTACCTTGGAAAATCATAGAGTTACCTCATGGGGAGTTAGCCGCACCCACAAATGATATAAATACTACGGTTGCTTTAGCTTTACTCACGTCATTGGCATATTTTTATGCGGGTCTTAGTAAAAAAGGATTAGGTTATTTCGGTAAATACATTCAACCAACCCCAATCCTTTTACCCATTAACATCTTAGAAGATTTCACAAAACCTTTATCACTTAGTTTTAGACTTTTCGGGAATATATTAGCTGATGAATTAGTAGTTGTTGTTCTTGTTTCTTTAGTACCTTTAGTAGTTCCTATACCGGTTATGTTTCTTGGATTATTTACAAGTGGTATTCAAGCTCTTATTTTTGCAACTTTAGCTGCGGCTTATATAGGAGAATCTATGGAGGGTCATCATTGACTAGTTTTGAACTATGTTTTTGCTTAGCTTAGCCCAAGTCAATGTATGCCTGTCTCAAGATACTATACTTAAGAAAAATAAACATCCAAAGTATGGTATATTACGAGCTAGAATCTAGAGTAATCGCAAATAAAGATTATGATATGAGCGAATTGTTGGAAAAAGATCTTTTTCCCATTTTTCTGGTTTGGCCCTTTTATCTTTACCTTCCTCAATTAATATTCTAGATTGTTCAGCCAATTTCAATAGTAAATCTAAATATTAATGATTTCGATTTTCGATGTTGTATCCCATGTGCTGAGAACTAAAAGGGAAAAAAGGTTTACAAAAACTTAGAGTCCTAAAAAAGTTTTTGTTAGGAGAGGGGTTCAATTAGATATATGGAATCTAATGGCTCTAAGCGAACTTTTGTGGATGTTTCAAAGCAAATTTATAGAATCCGATTGAATCTAAGATACGAATCGTTGGTTTACATTATGTAACAAAGGCATGTATATGTGATAATTGACTAGTTATATATGAACTCGCGATATATATAATTTGCCCTACTCCGGACCTGGCTTTCAAATAGAAGTCTTTTCCTTTAGTCTGGTCTATGGCTGTGAATTGAATGAATAAGAATAAGGAGATTAAATTGAAATAAAGACAAATAACGACGAACTCAAAGAATGATTCGGAATAGTTAAGTCCTAATTCTTGGTTGTATCATTAACCATTTTTTTTTATTTTTTGCGAGGAACTTCTCATGAATCCATTGATTTCTGCCGCTTCCGTTATTGCTGCTGGATTGGCCGTAGGGCTTGCTTCTATTGGACCTGGAGTTGGTCAAGGTACTGCTGCGGGTCAAGCTGTAGAAGGTATTGCGAGACAGCCCGAGGCGGAGGGAAAAATACGAGGTACTTTATTACTTAGTCTAGCTTTTATGGAAGCTTTAACAATTTATGGGCTGGTTGTAGCATTAGCGCTTTTATTTGCGAATCCTTTTGTTTAGTTTAACCTAAAAATACCATAAGTATTTTTTAACTTTTAATTGCCACTTGCCCTTTTAAATTATAGCAAGATTTCACTCCTACAATTCTTCGTTGAGACAATAACTCTGGGAAGGACTGATGTGAGATTTGAGATATAGCCTGATACCTAATTATAACCTAATTCTAATTAAGTATCATTCTTATTGGGAATTTCAATTGCAAAAAAAAAAAAATAGAGGGCGGGACGTGATACAAAAAGAACTCTGTTCTATTTTTTGAGTCTATCTATAAGGGGAGATCATATGAAAAATGTAACTGATTCTTTCCTTTCCTTGGGTCACTGGCCATCCGCCGGGAGTTTAAG